TCAATACGACAGTATGAACACGATACCAAGGCAAACCCATGGAAATACCCCTTTAATCAAAGAAAAATAGACACTATGTAACTTTATTGCATTAGAAAAAACTAGGGACCTCCCCTTTCGGTGGATTGTCTCAAAGCAAGGGTTAATATTTGTTCTATTCTATTAGTAATAATGGAACAATTCTGTTCGTAGGAACAAAGAGAAGCAGATCTATTCTATACCCGATAAGTATCAATACGCAATGGAGGGTTCACTCCATTTTTTATGGGTGACTGCATCCATACTTGTTCATCATTCGAAGGACCTATTCGTAATAATTTTACTTTATTTATCCTATCTTCACTTAGCCAATTTATGGATAAAATTAAAATTTGATAAAGGCCAATACAATATTAATATTATGAAGACGACGACAATAAACCCGTTGTTACGTTTCCACATTAAAGTAAAATATAGTACTTATTTCTTTTATTTAATCAATGCCTATTGGTGTTCCAAAAGTACCTTTTCGAAGTCCCGGAGAGGAAGATGCATCTTGGGTTGACGTATAGTGCGACTTGTCAGATATATTGGGTCATACGGTAGTTCCCCGTTCTCTCCCCCGACCGAGATATCCTCTGTTTCGCCCAAGAAAAGTGGATTTAATTATCCAAAATTTGGAGCGCGAAATACAATTAGATCCATTTTGGGGAGGATCTGGATTAATATTATCAATTAGAAAAATTTATGGTTGGCTTGGCTGGACCAATAAAATGAAGTATCCAGGCTCCGTTTAGAAAAACCCAAGATTACTATAAACTTATTTTTAAATAGGAGTGATCTCAAACAAAAACAAAGTGTTAATCAATTGAGTAACATGATGAATACATTACTAGTGAAATAATAAAAAAAAAGAAGTGGTATTGTGTTCAGTTGTCCTATATGCACAAATGGAAATTGGGCATACTTTTACCCGGAGTAGAGCATAAACCTAAAAGAATTGACGAGGCCCATTCAGAAACAAGAAAATGAAATCGCGATTGTAATTGGATCTCGATGAAATAATACATCAATGAGAAGTTAGTTCGATAAGTTTAGTGAATTATTTGTATATTATAAAGAGTCCGCTATGAAAAAAAGAAAGGGACCAGAATCTATACATTGATTCTTTTTTTGCCATTTTTTGAGCCGTATGCATCAAAAGGTGCATGTACGGTTTCTACGGAATACAAATTTTATCCTAATCAACCGACTTTATCGAGAAAGATTACTTTTTTTAGGCCAAGAAGTTGATAGCGAGATCTCGAATCAACTTATTGGTCTTATGGTATATCTCAGTATAGAGGATGATACCAAAGATCTTTATTTGTTTATAAACTCTCCTGGCGGATGGGTAATACCCGGAGTAGCTATTTATGATACCATGCAATTTGTGGGACCAGATTTACATACAATATGCATGGGGTTAGCTGCTTCAATGGGATCCTTTATCCTGGTCGGAGGAGAAATTACCAAACGTTTAGCATTCCCTCACGCTTGGCGCCAATGAGTTTTTTATTTGAGAGAAAAAATACGAAGACTATGCCTTCGCCATATGAAATAAGAATTTTAAGTAATAATAGCATGGCATTTCGAATTCGATATGAGAAAGTTAAATTCCATTTTCATTTTTCATTTGATTATATATCGAAAGAGTAGTATGAAATAAAAGGTATTCCCGATCTTAATCTTATCTATCGGGAGTCCATTTCAGCGTCACAAACTTTTTTTTGTCATGCCGGAAAGCTCTTAACACTATTTATGTTATGTAAAGGGTACAAAAAAATATTATTTTTTTCCTCGTTTTATTTGATCGGATCAAAAAAGAAACTTTGGGATTGCTGAATCACGGACGAATAAATATGTAAAGCAACGGAACCATCATAGTATTTTTAAACTCCGCCGAAAGAAAGGGTGGTAATTGGAGCATTTGCCGATTCGGGTCTGGATAGATATAGATCCTATATTTTAATTTTATCTTTCTTCGATGGAAGAATAAATTAGTAAATTCCATTGTAGAGCCGTATGCAATGCGCAAAAATGCCTGTACGGTTGTTCAATTCTATCTTTTTCTTGTTATTCTCTATCCCCTCTCTTCACCTTATTGCGCGATGCGGGCGGGGTATAGGAACCTTTTTTATGTTATATTACCAGGGTAATGATCCATCAACCCGCCAGTTCTTTTTATGAGGCACAAACGGGAGAATTTATCCTGGAAGCGGAGGAACTGCTGAAACTGCGCGAAATCCTCACAAGGGTTTATGTACAAAGAACAGGAAAACCCTTATGGGTTGTATCCGAAGATATGGAACGGGATGTTTTTATGTCAGCAACAGAAGCCCAAGCTCATGGAATTATTGATCTTGTAGCAGCTGAATGAAAATAGCGGGGATTTCTCACAAATCCGCGATTTTATCGAGATTTTATTTATATTCTTTCTTACTCTTACCAGGTTTAATAGATAATAGAATATTCTATTAAATAGAAATAATTCATAATCATCCGGTTAAGATTGATCTAAACCAACTCATTATGTATATGATTCCGCATGCCAACTATTAAACAACTTATTAGAAACACACGACAGCCAATCAGAAATGTCATAAAATCCCCAGCTCTTCGGGGATGTCCTCAGCGCCGAGGGACGTGTATTAGGGTGTATGTGTGACTCGTTCAGATCATAAAGCATTTTTTTTTTCAGTATCAATGATCGGTACCGGTGAAGGTGAATAGGATAGAATGGAATAACTCGATTCACTAGCTAAAAAGAAAAAAGATCTATTATCCTTCTATTGTGTATGAAATTTATGGTTTCCATTGGTGCAAATCCAATCACCTCAATTTAAGATGAAAAGCAATTTCCCATTGGTAGCAAATAGCTATCCATTAAGCGGGGAAATCCTATTTTAAAAGCAGAAAAGTTGCGTTCCTACTCTTGCAAGAACGGACTAACAGGGTCAGCTACCCAGCTAACCTTCAGAATTAAATACCGTTACTATATAGATAGATCTCGTTGTGAAAGACCCATTATTGGAAATTCATAGGTAGAGCCAAGGGATGTGAACTGTACAAGTTACCAAATAAGATTGATTAAATTAAGGAAGGAGCTCCGGTGTATAGAGAGGGCCTTACCGTTTAAGAAGTAACCATAGAAACGATGGAACCACCATTTTTTTATCCATTTCTATTTACTACTTTAATTACTATGGTTTTGTTTTGATACCTAGTACCAGTATCAAAAACATTCTTATTTCGAGGTAAAATGCCTAGAAAAAGAAAAATTGTGGTCGGGAAGGTTATAGTAGCAAAAGCCATTCGAATTTTCATTTTATACATCGGAAGAACACGTTTTGTTATTAATAGACCGGGAAAGGGGAAAAGAATAGCTGAAAGAAAGGAAATCAATTAGTTATTCATCAAAGTTTCATTTATTCAATGACCAGAATTAAACGAGGATATATAGCTCGGAGACGTAGAACAAAAATGCGCTTATTTGCATCAAGCTTTCGGGGAGCTCATTCAAGACTTACTCGAACTATTACTCAACAGAAAATACGAGCTTTGGCTTCGGCTCATCGGGATAGAGATAGAAAAAAAAGAGATTTTCGTCGTTTGTGGATCACTCGGATAAATGCAGCAATTCGTGATAATAAGGTATCCTATAGTTATAGCGGATTAATAAATAATCTGTACAAGAGCCAATTGCTTCTTAATCGTAAAATACTTGCACAAATAGCTATCTTAAATAAGAATTGTCTTTATATGATTTCCAATGAGATCATAACATAAAAGAAAAGGATTGGAAAGAATCCACCGAAATAATTTAAACGGAGTTCCCCGGAGAATGAACTCCGGGAAGTAATTAGTATGAAAAAATAGAATAATATGATAAAGTCGTCAAAATAAGGAAACACGTTTCATAAAAAAAGATTACTTTTTCTTCCCCGATTCTTTTTTTTTTTTCTTATGGCACGACAACCAAATCTGGATTCCGGGATTTTTGAACAAAGCATCAATCCGCGTTTGAGTTCGGATTGGAATTTAGAATTTTGATTCTGTCGAAGAGTAAGCTAAGCCTATTTATTTCTGGTTCTCAAACTCTTTTTGGTTCTAAAACCAGCAGTTCTAGTGGTCGACTCGGTTTTTCAAATTGTTTCTCATTATTAAGAAAAGGTAACGAAGATAAAATACGAACTTGTTTTATAGCAATAGTAATTAATCGTTGTTATTTCAGGGTCAATCTATTCATTCGTCTAGATAATATTTTTCCTTGTTCACTAATAAATCGACTAATTAAACTCAGGTTTCTATAATCACCCCCGATTGACTCGGGGGCAAACGCCTATGAAAAGGCCGTTTAGATTTAAGAAGAGGTCGCTTGGGTTTATCCATAGTTTGTTTATATTTAAATATATTCTATATAGAATATAGGTTATTTTTCTTGCTCCTTGGAAGGGTGACACACGGACGCTCGGCTCGACCTATTTCTTTATCTCCCCATGAATCGTATGCTTGTAACAAGAGGGGCAGAATTTTTTCAATTCCAATCGACTGGGCGTATTATGTCGATTCTTTTGAGTAATATATCTGGAAATACCCGTTGATTCTTTATTAATAACGTTTCGGGCACAACTGGTACATTCCAAAATAACCGTTACTCGGACATCTTTACTCTTGGCCATGAACCTCCTTTGGTTTTTGATTCACTCAATTCTTCTATTTTTTCGATCCGAAGCAAAGAAGAAGGAAAAAAAAATAGAAGTAGCAAACTCGAAACCCAATCCAATTCTGAAGGATTTCGTTGCTAATATAATAGAATAGTAAATAAACTAATAAGTAATACAACGATTTCTAATTACAATACAGTATTTTAGTTAAGTATCTTGTATGATACTGTTGTCCTAGACCTACATTTCCGGGTTTGTTCTCACTATATTATGAATTTAATTCGAGCCCGAACCCGAGAGTTTCGTTGAGATTGAATCCACTTTTCTTCTTTCTTCCCTTATTCGAATTCGAAAACGGGGAGGTAATTGGTCACAGATATTTGATTGTATCTCTAATCTTCTTCAATCCTTCTCACGTCAATAACTAGAATGAAAAAAAGGGGAACGTTAACGCATCCGGGAATAGACGATTGATCTCTATCAATAAACCTGCTAAAGACCCGAACCATAGAGCACTTAGTACCGGCGCCACAGAGAGATATGTTTTTAGATCTCGCATTGAAAATCCTCCTTCTTTCGTTATTGTAAGACATAATGATAATACATATATGATAAAATGCATATGTAATATGTAGTTAAGGTTAAGGACCGCTTGTACTTGTACGTGGAATCCCTAATTCAAATGAAAATGTACAACGATCTGATTCGATATATAAGATTTTTTTTCTTAAATATGTATAGAATATATAAATCTTTTATTATTTTATTATTATAATTATATATATGAATATATATGATATGAGATCGACAAGAAGAAATAGCAAGATAACAAGATAAATTGTATATCTATTAATGGAAGAAATAATGATATGGAAAACAAGATAGGGATTTCTCTACAATGACACTGTAGACCAATTGAAAGGGATGTAGCGCAGCTTGGTAGCGCGTTTGTTTTGGGTACAAAATGTCACGGGTTCAAATCCTGTCATCCCTACCGACTATTTCTCCTCTGAGCAGGATCCATTAAGATCGATAAAATTGGACATACAGAATCTTTCATTTTTTATTCCTTATATATTACTATATAATATCTATTTATATTGGGATTACAAAAAGAATCATATACAATCTGGAAGACGCTCTTAGTTCAGTTCGGTAGAACGCGGGTCTCCAAAACCCGATGTCGTAGGTTCAAATCCTACAGAGCGTGATTCTGTTCTTGTTAGGTCAAATTACATCGAACTAATTTCAGTGTAATTTGACCTCTTTCCTCCTTTCTTTAATCCACAGAGGGTCAGTCAAAAAAAGAGATGTTAATTAAAGATCCAACTGATCACCCCGTCTGTATTGTAAATATGCAGTTACGAACAATCCAGCCAAAGTAATAGGAATTAAACCTAACACGATTCCAAATAGAAAAACTTCAATCATTTCAATTTGTTTGAAAGGGGAAAAGAGAGGTAATATCTATGCCTAAATGGAAATCCGAATTGCTCATGAATCTCAAACCTCAATGGACTAATAATTCGCAATTGACATGGTAAATAATTATAGAATCCCAAAGAAAGATTTCTTTTTATTTTATTAATTGTTCATTTCAAATAAGTCGTATTTTGCTCAGACCAATAAATAGAGTTGAGGTTATAGTTAAAGCCGCTAGTAGAAAACCGAAATAACTAGTTATAGTAAGCATGGGGGAGCTAGATGAAGTATTTTCTTTTTATACATATGTTTATAAGGCACTTACCTAAAGTTTCTTTTCTATTTTTACAAGATACAAGAATAAACAAAAATACCAATTGAAAGTTTTTACCATTATAGACAGCACTAACAAAGATAGATTGACATAGGTAGAAAAAATAAATGGATTCATCATCTGTAACATCCACCCATCCCGCGATTCCGAATCAACAGATTAATTGGGCAACTCGTGAGTAAACAAATAGAAATAATAAAATTATAATTAATAACCGTGTCATGTAACTTCATTCCAAAAAAGAAACTCTCTTTGAATGAATTATTTTGGAATAAACATCATAACTTGAATTTTAACTCATTAGATTCCGTAATAGGTTTAGTCACATAATATAATATCTTGCCTAAAATAAAGGGTATCGCACGAGCAGATCTCTCGAAAAACTCAAATCGTTATTTGGGTCCACCTAGATTCTAAAACTGGCGATTTCTATTATCTTGTCCTTTCTAGGTTCTACATCTACAGTCTTTCTATATTATAAAGCTCTGCCTAGGTCAAGAACGAGCCTTTCCTTTAGATAGAATCTAATTCTAATACAAACAAGCATCACGAATTTTGATTATTATCATTTTTTTCGTCGAACATTATTTATTCTTCTCTTCTTAGCAGGGCTAATCAAGAAAAACCCCTTACGAAAATAAAAGGAGATTTATGGATTTCGCGTATAATTGAATTTCCTTGCGGAAATCTTATAATCTCCTTCATGAATTATTAGAAACCAACTCTCGTTGGACTCCTGGTTTACCCGATCTTCAGTTTCTAGTCTAACGCCAATAATAGAGCGAGTTCTAGACGATAGGAATTGGGGTAATTTTCTATTGACCGGCACGTCAACAAGCAACAAAAAAGAAAGGAAGAAATTATCTAGTGCTTCATTTCGGCACTGATTGAAATTGCATTGCTGTGTCAGAAGAAGGGTAGCTATACTGATTCGGTATACTCTAAAGACACCCTCGGTACAATATTGACGATCTTACAAAGATTTTATTTCGGCGAATTTCCATTTACCGATTTCATCTTTTACGGAATCGATCCCCCTTTGACTGTACAAGAATATGT